TAAAACTTATAATAATGTAAATAAAAACATTTTGAAACCATAAAAAAAATGGCTCGGGACTTCCTTGTTTTTTGAAGTTGTGTATATAAATGTTAGTCATTTTAGGGGTTTTAATGTCCTTGGGGTTTGATATTGTACCTGTGGTCCGGGGGTTGATGGGTATATGTCTTATGTTTTAATGGATAAATTGATAGTTAAGCTAGGANNNNCATTTTAGGGGTTTTAATGTCCTTGGGGTTTGATATTGTACCTGTGGTCCGGGGGTTGATGGGTATATGTCTTATGTTTTAATGGATAAATTGATAGTTAAGCTAGGATTAACTTTTTATGCAGGCGGGGCTTTGTTGGGCCCCGCCTAACACTTTTTTAAATTTTATTAGATTAATCAAAAAAAACTTATAATAATGTAAATAAAAACATTTTGAAACCATAAAAAACGACTCGAGGTTTTCCTGTTTCCGGGGGGTTCACAGGAGCGTTAGTTATCTCGGGGGTTTAGGGGGGTAGGGGGGTTAAACGCGAAAAAACCAAAAGGGGGTAATATAGATATCTTCAGACTAAATTTCACTACTTTATGTCCTTGAAGTCTCTATATGTAATTCTTTCGTAAAAGTCCTTCAACACTCATACTATTTCCTTGCTTCCTAAGGTAATTCCCACCTTGTTAATCAGATCGCATGCACTGTGAAATGTCTATTGAAAAGGAAAAAAAAAAAAAAAGCTGTATGCCCTATGGAAAGAACGCTCGGCATGGTGGCCGCTCCCGCTATTGTTTTTCACCATTAACTTATGTCTTTTACGATAAATGTATGAGGAGGTTTACAGTTTATGGCCCTGAAATAGGAACCAAATGCCAGGAATAGATCACTGTATGAAATTTTTACAATCATTGTCCCTCACCTTCAATAACCGTTGGCATTAAGAAATGGACTTGTTGGTCGGTTCTTACTACATTAAATATTTGAGTTTGACGGGATTTTGAGTAAAGGTATAACTTAACTTGTGGACTTTATGTTAGGTCTTAAATTTCCATCTGGTGTTTTTAAGTGTTTGTTAAATCTTGTTTTTTTAGTTTATGTAAAATTTTTCTTGTCGTATAATTCTTGAATGGTTAAACCCTAGATATGGTGATAAAACATAGATGTACTTGAATGCTATATGATATGGTTAATATAAATTAATGTTGATAATACATATATGTATATAAAATTATTATACATATACTACAAAGAATAGTTTAACTAAGAATCCTGGCTTTGGGAGCCAGGGGTGGGAGTTAAAATCTCCTTTCTTTGAGCAGTAGGGAGGATTTTAACCTCCGACATCTGGTTTACAAGACCAGGGCTCTGACGCTGAGCTACTAGTGCAAGCTCATTCAAGTGCTTTGTCCTCTGCGTAGCCTGCTAGTGGTGTGAGGACTAGGAAAAGGAAGAAGTATAAAAAGGATGCGACTTGTCCAATAATAACGAATGGGTGTGATACAGGTATCCCCCCGATTCAAGTGAGAATAATAACGTCTGCAATAAGGGTTCAAAACAAGAATTGTGTAAGTGGTCGGAAAGTGAGGCTTCGTTGTTTAGACGTGTGTAGAAATGGTACGAGCATTAGAATAAGGATTGAAGCTAGGAGGGCTAAAACTCCCCCCAGTTTATTGGGGATGGAGCGTAGAATCGCGTATGCGAACAGGAAATATCATTCTGGCTTAATGTGGGGGGGAGTAACTAGTGGGTTGGCGGGGGTGAAGTTGTCTGGGTCTCCTAGCAGGTTGGGTGAGAATAAAGCTAGACATGTGAGGGCAATAACAAGTACTGCGAATCCTAATAAGTCTTTGTATGAGAAGTAGGGGTGGAAGCTTATTTTATCTGCGTCTGAATTTAGGCCTAGGGGGTTATTTGATCCTGTTTGGTGAAGGAAAAGGAGGTGGACCATGGTTGCGCCTGCAATTACAAAGGGGAACAAGAAATGGAAAGCAAAGAATCGGGTAAGGGTTGCATTGTCTACTGAGAACCCACCTCAAATTCATTGGACAAGGGCGTTCCCTACGTAGGGTACTGCAGAGAGTAGGTTGGTGATAACGGTGGCACCTCAAAAGGATATTTGGCCTCAGGGTAACACATAACCGACGAAAGCAGTTATTATAACTAGAAGTAATAGAACTACCCCGATGTTTCATGTTTCTTTATAGAGGTATGAGCCGTAGTAAAGTCCACGGCCAATGTGGGCATAGATGCACACAAAGAAGAAGGATGCACCGTTGGCATGAAGGTTTCGGATGAATCACCCGTAATTTACGTCTCGGCAAATGTGGGCAACGGAAGAAAAAGCTGTAGCAATATCAGAGGTGTAGTGTATGGCTAAAAATAGTCCTGTGAGGATTTGAATAATTAAGCAGAGTCCTAAGAGAGAGCCGAAGTTTCATCACACTGAAATATTTGAGGGGGCGGGTAGGTCAACTAGGGCATTGTTTGCGATTTTGAGGAGGGGGTGTGTCTTTCGTAGACTTGCCATTAGTGGGTTCTTGTAGTTGAATAACAACGGTGGTTTTTCAAGCCATTAGTTCTGGTTAAAGTCCTGGCAGGAATTATGACTTACATTATGTCTTTATTTTTAATTGGATTAGTTTTAGGGTTGGTTGCAGTTGCTTCTAACCCTTCTCCTTATTTTGCTGCCTTAGGGTTAGTAGTTGTGGCGGGCATGGGGTGTGGAGTATTGGTTGGTCATGGGGGACCTTTTCTATCGCTGGTGCTGTTTTTGATTTATTTGGGTGGGATACTAGTCGTATTTGCGTATTCGGCGGCACTTGCCGCTGAGCCCTATCCGGAGAGTTGGGTAAGTGGTCCTGTTGTAGGTGATATGTTGATATACTTAGTAGGGGTGGTGGTGGCTTCTAGTGTGTTTTGAGGGGGGTGATATGAGTCTTCATGGGTGCCGGCTGATGAGCTTGGTGAGTTATCTGTCTTTCGAGGTGATATTGGAGGGGTTGCGTTGATGTACTCGTTAGGGGGAGGGATGTTAGTACTTAGTGCGTGGGTCCTGCTTCTCACCTTGTTTGTTGTGTTGGAATTAACTCGGGGATTAAGTCGGGGGACCCTCCGGGCAGTTTAACGGGTAAATAATAGGGCAGCAAGGGTTAGGGTGAGAAGGAATAGGGTGAGGTATGTCTTGATTATTCCTTGTTGGGTATTGCTTGTTGTTGTAATTAGGGGGATATTTGATGAAGAGATTGCTTTGGGACCGATTTTTTCTATTCAAGTTTGGTCAATTAGTTGGCTGGCAAGTGTCTGTCCTAAGACTAAATTTAGCTTGGGGGTAAATCGGTGAATGATTGAGGGGAAAAAGCCTAACATGTTGGAGAAGTGGTGGGTAACCAGATTGGGTATAATTTTGTATTGTTTATTGGTAAGTGTTGCTAGCTCGAGGGCAATGAGTAATCCGATGATTGTAACTATAAGGGCAGCTAGTTTGAGCAAGGGGGGTATAGATATCACAGGGGTCTTAAGAGGGGTGATGTTTGAGATAATTAGGAGGCCAGCTACAATGCTTCCTCATGCAAGTCGTTTTAAGGGGTTAATAACCGCTGGGTTATTTTCATTAATGGGGGAAATAGCGTTAAATCGTGGGTGGCCTATTGAGACAAAAAACACTACGCGGAGACTATAGATGGCCGTGAATGAGGTGGCTAGAAGGGTTAGGACTAGGGCTCAGGCGTTTAGGTGGGATGTGTTTAGTGCCTCAATAATGGCATCTTTGGAGAAGAATCCTGCCAGGAAGGGGGTGCCTGTGAGGGCTAAACTACCAATAGTGAGGCAGGAGGATGTAAAGGGGGCAAGGTGATGTATACCTCCTATTTTTCGGATATCTTGTTCGTCGTTAAGGCTGTGAATAATTGAGCCAGAACAAAGGAATAGTATTGCCTTAAAGAAGGCATGGGTGCAAATGTGGAGGAAGGCTAGTTGAGGTTGATTTAAGCCGATAGTAACTATTATTAGGCCAAGTTGGCTTGATGTGGAGAATGCTACGATTTTCTTGATATCATTTTGGGTTAGGGCACAGGTGGCTGTAAATAGTGTTGTTAGGGCGCCTAGACATAGGCAGGTGGTGAGGGCAGTTTGATTATTTTCCAGGAGGGGACTTGTTCGTACTAGGAGAAAAATACCGGCGACTACTATGGTGCTTGAATGCAGTAGGGCAGAGACCGGCGTAGGACCTTCTATAGCAGAGGGAAGTCAAGGGTGAAGACCAAATTGGGCCGACTTGCCTGTAGCGGCAACGATCAGGCCTAGTAGCGGTAGGGTAAGATCGAGGTCTTTTGTTGTTACAAAAATTTGTTGTAACTCTCAGGAGTTAGCGTTGGTTGCTATTCATGCTATTGTGAATAGCAATCCAATGTCTCCGACTCGGTTGTATACAACGGCCTGAAGGGCCGCTGTATTGGCGTCCGCTCGTCCGTATCATCAGCCAATGAGTAGAAATGATATAATTCCCACCCCTTCCCAACCAATGAAAAGTTGGAACAGATTGTTTGCTGTAACAAGAATAATTATGGCAATAAGGAAAATTAAGAGGTATTTAAAGAATCGGTTTATGTATGGGTCTGCGTGTATATATCATGATGCAAATTCTAGAATAGACCAAGTGACGTAGAGGGCAATGGGGACAAAAATAACTGAGTAGTGATCAAATTTGAAGCTAATATTCACGTCAAAGGTTATTGTATTTATTCAGTTTCATGAGGTGATGATTGCTTCTGCGCCCTCGTTAAGAAAGAGAAATAGGGGGATCAGGCTAACGAAGAAGGCCAGGGCGATTGCTGTCTTAACATGGGAAACGGCCCAGTCGGGGTTTCGGGGGCGAGGCTTCAGGGTCGTAATGATAGGGTATGCTAATAGTAAGAAGATAATGACTAAGCTGGATGATATAATAAGTGATGAGGAGTGCATAGCTGCTACTTGGATTTGCACCAAGAGTTTTTGGTTCCTAAGACCAATGGATGAGCTGTTATCCTTTAGGAGCAGGTCGAGTGAGCCTTGGGGTCCAACCAAGGTCACGGAGATTAGCAGTCTTCGTTGCTGGCGAGCCTCTCTCGGTGAATAAGGGGATTTTAACCTCTGTCTTTAGAATCACAATCTAATATTTTTGTTAAACTATATTTACAGGTGGTTCAGCCTCATACTAATTCGGGCTTTAAAATAAGTATAAGCAGGGGGAGGAGGTGAAGGGCTATAACTAGGTGTTCTCGGGTATAGGAGGGGTTTAGGCTAATAATATGTGCTGGGAGGGGGCCCCGTTGAGTTATGAGGAATATATAAAGTGAATAGCTCGCGGTAATGAGGGTTCCTGCCCCTGTGAGTACGAGGGTTCATCATGATCAGCCAAATAATGAGGTAATAATTAAAAGCTCTCCTATGAGGTTGGGTAGGGGGGGAAGGGCTAAGTTTGCGAGGCTGGCAATAAATCATCATGTCGCTATGAGTGGAAGCACTATTTGTAATCCTCGGGCCAGTAATATTGTCCGGCTATGGAGGCGTTCATAATTTGTGTTGGCCAAGCAGAAGAGGGCGGAGGACGTTAGGCCGTGTGCAATCATAAGGATTACGGCGCCGGCAAGGCCTCAAGGTGTTTGGATAAGAATACCTCCAACGACCAGGCCCATGTGACTTACGGATGAATAGGCGATGAGGGATTTAAGGTCTGTTTGGCGAAGGCAGGTGGAGCCTGTTATAATTACACCTCAGAGGGCGAGGATAATAAAGGGATAGCTTAATTCCTTGGTGAGAGGTTCCAATATAACTATTATCCGGATCATACCGTAGCCTCCTAGCTTTAGAAGAACTGCAGCTAGAACCATTGAGCCTGCAACTGGGGCTTCTACATGTGCTTTTGGTAATCAGAGATGTGCTCCGTATAAGGGTATTTTTACTAAAAATGCAATTAGGCAGCCTGCTCATCAAAGTTTGTCAGCGTAAGATGAAAGAGGGGTAGAGCTAGTATATTGAATGGTTAAAAGGGAGAGGGAGCCTGTATCCTTTTGAAGAAGCAATAGGGCAACTAGTAATGGGAGAGAGCCTGCTAGTGTATAAAACAAAAAATATACCCCTGCATTAAGGCGTTCTGCCTGGTTACCTCATCGAGTGATGATAATTAGTGTGGGGATGAGAGTAGCTTCAAATATAATATAAAACATAAGGAGTTCGGTGGCACCGAAGGCTATGATAAGGAATACTTGCAGAGATGTTAATAGGCTAATGTAGGTCCGTTGGCGGTTAATAGGTTCGAGTGCTGTGTGGCTTTGGCTTGCCAAAATTATAAGAGGGAGTAGTCAGCAGGTAAGGACAAGGAGGGGTGTTGAGAGGGGGTCTGTGGCTATGAAGGGCGTGAGGCAAGATCAGCCTGTTTCGGATGTATTTTTTAGTCAAGTGAGGCTGGCTAATGCAATGACTAGGCTGTGGGAGAGGGTAGTAGGTCATAATCACTTGGCAGGGGTAAGCCAGGTTGTGGGGAGAAGCATTAGGGTAGGAATTAGGATTTTTAGCATTGTAAGAGGTTTAAGGTTTGAAGGCGATCTGAACCATGTGTGCGAGCTGTGGCTACCAGTAAGGCAAGTCCTGCGCTTGCTTCACAAGCTGAAAAAGCTAATAGAAGCATGGGAGCTGCAGAGAAACTTGTGGAGCCTAGTTGAAGGGTTCAAATCGAAAGTCCAATAAATAAAGAGAGCATCATCCCCTCTAAGCATAAAAGAGCGGAGAGGAGGTGGGTTCGATGGAATGCTAGGCCTGTCAGTCCTAGGGTAAAGGCCGATGAGAAAGCGAAGTGAGTGGGAGTCATTAGACAATTATGGACTTTAACCATAAGCTTTTGAGCCGAAATCAAATATTTTTCTTAAACTAATTGGCTATTCGGCTCATTCTAGTCCTCCTTGAATTCACTCGTAAATTAAGCCAAGGGTGAGAAGGGTGAGCACGGCCACGGCTCAGAAGAGTGTTAATAAAGGGGAGGTTAATTGGTCCCCTCAGGGGAGTGGGAGGAGAAGGGCAATTTCTAAATCGAAAAGGAGGAAAAGAATGGCGACTAGGAAAAAGCGGAGAGAAAATGGTAGGCGGGCTGATCCTAAGGGGTCGAAACCACATTCATAGGGGGAGAGCTTTTCGTGGTCAGGGGTCATTTGGGGAAGCCAGAAGGATACAATGGCCAGGACTATGGAAAGTAAAATAGTGATGGTAATTACAGCTATTGCTACGTTCATTATCTTTCCTTGGATTTTAACCAAGACCGGGTGATTGGAAGTCACTTATACTAGTTTTGATACTAGAAAGATTAAGAGCCTCATCAGTAGATAGAGATGTATAGGAATAGTCATACGACGTCTACGAAATGCCAGTATCAGGCAGCTGCTTCGAACCCGAAGTGGTGCTCAGATGTAAAGTGGTATTGGATTTGTCGTAGGAGGCAAACAGCTAAAAATGTAGAGCCAATAATAACGTGTAGTCCGTGGAATCCAGTGGCTACGAAAAAGGTAGAGCCGTATACGCCATCTGCAATTGTAAAGGGGGCTTCATAGTATTCCAGGGCTTGAAGAAATGTAAAATAAAAGCCCAGAAGAATAGTCAAGGCTAGCGATTGAATGGTCTGTTTTCGTTCACCTTCTATAATGCTGTGGTGGGCCCAGGTGACTGTTACCCCGGAGGCGAGTAAGACAGCTGTATTAAGGAGGGGGACTTCAAATGGGTCAAGAGTTGTAATGCCCGTGGGAGGTCAGCAGCCTCCTAGCTCAGGAGTGGGGGCGAGGCTTGCGTGGTAGAAGGCTCAGAAGAATCCTAGGAAGAAGAATACTTCGGAGGTAATGAAAAGAATTATTCCGTATCGAAGACCTTTTTGTACGGGGGGTGTGTGATGTCCTTGGAATGTACCTTCTCGTACGATGTCTCGTCATCATTGATATATTGTAAGAAGTAGCAGAGCTGTTCCTAAGGTTATTAAGGTTGTTGAGCGAAAATGAAATCAGGTCGCGAGGCCTGATGTTATCAGTAGGGCAGCAATTGCTCCTGTTAGGGGTCAAGGGCTGGGGTCAACTATGTGGTAAGGGTGTGCTTGATGGGCCATTAGACGTTTTCTTGTAGGTATAGTGTTAGTAGGAGAACGAAGACGTAGGCTTGAATTATTGCTACAGCAACTTCTAATAGGGTGAGCAGAACTAGTACTGTTGTTGTGATGATTGCCACGGTTGGTATTAACGGGAGAAGTACGAAGGCGCCTGTAGCAATTAGTTGAATTAAAAGGTGACCAGCTGTTAAATTGGCTGTTAGTCGTACTCCCAGGGCAAGGGGGCGGATAAAGAGGCTAATTGTTTCGATAATGATAAGCACTGGGATGAGGGGGCCGGGTGTGCCTTCTGGTAGGAGGTGTCCTAGGGCATGGGTTGGTTGGTTTCGCATGCCAATAATGACAGTTGCTAATCAAAGAGGTACCGCAAGCCCTAAATTTAGTGACAGTTGGGTGGTAGGGGTAAAAGTGTAGGGAAGGAGTCCTAATATATTTAGGGTAATTAAAAAGATTATTAATGAGGTTAGGAGGGCAGCTCATTTATGACCCCCAATATTTAAGGGAAGGAGAAGCTGTTGAGTAAAACGGTTGATAAATCAGCCCTGAAGCGCGAGGAATCGGTTATTTAATCATCGAGTTGTGGGTGTAGGGTAAAGGAGTCAGGGTAGGGTAAGGGCAAGGGCTATTAATGGGATCCCGAGATAGGTGGGGCTTATAAACTGGTCAAAAAAGCTTAGTGTCATGGTCAAGTTCAGGGGTCTGTTTTGGCTTTTTCTGCGCTTTGTAGAGTAGGGGTGTTTGGGAAGGTATGGGCTGTAACTTTAGCGGGAATAACGGCCAGGAAGACCATTCACGAGAAGACTAAAATAGCAAATCAAGGTGCAGGGTTGAGTTGGGGCATGTCGTTAGGGGTGGTTGGGAGCCACCAATCTTTAGCTTAAAAGGCTAACGCTATACCCTATTTAGCTTCCTAGCGAGGCGTCTTCAAGTATTCGAGATGATCAGTTTTCAAAGTGTTCTAGGGGAACTGCTTCCACTACAATAGGCATAAAGCTGTGATTTGCTCCGCAGATCTCAGAGCATTGTCCATAGAATACGCCTGGTCGGGATGCGATGAAGGCTGTTTGGTTAAGGCGGCCTGGCACTGCGTCCATTTTTACCCCCAGGGCTGGGACTGCTCATGAGTGGAGTACATCGTCTGCAGAGACTAAAACTCGGATGGGGGATTCAACTGGAATAACCATGCGATGGTCGGCTTCTAATAGGCGGAACTGTCCTGGGGTTAGGTCTTGGGTGGGAATTATGTATGAGTCAAAGCCAAGATCTTCGTAGTCAGTGTATTCATAGCTTCAGTATCATTGGTGGCCAACGGCTTTAATTGTTAATAAGGGGTTGTTAATTTCATCTATAAGGTAGAGGATGCGAAGGGAGGGGAGTGCGATCAGAATTAAAATGATAGCTGGGAGAATTGTTCAGATAATTTCAATCTCTTGTGAATCTAAAATATATTTGTTCGTTAATTTAGTGGTAACTATAGCAAGAATAATATAAAGCACTAGTGTGCTAATCAGGAAGACGATTATTAAAGCATGGTCGTGAAAATGAAGAAGTTCTTCTATAACAGGTGAAGCTGCATCTTGAAATCCAAGCTGTGACGGATGGGCCATTAAAAGCAAGACACGCGGGGGTCTAACCCACAGTTCCGCCTTGACAAGGCGGTGTAATGTACTCTTTTACTAGTGTCTTATAAAGAAAGTGGCAGAGCGGTTATGTGGTCGGCTTGAAACTGACCTATGGGGGTTCGACTCCTCCCTTTCTCGTTAGTCTGCTTGTACTTGTACAAAGGCAGGCTCCTCGAATGTGTGGTATGGGGGAGGGCAGCCATGTAGTCATTCTACATTGGTTGTTGTTAAATCTGTTGCTAGGACTTCACGTTTGGCGGCGAATGCCTCTCAAATAATAAATAAGAATATGATAACAGCCACTAGGGAGATAAGTGATCCAATTGAGGAGACTGTGTTTCATAGGGTATAGGCGTCAGGGTAATCGGAGTATCGTCGGGGTATCCCGGCTAATCCGAGGAAGTGTTGTGGGAAGAAGGTTAAGTTTACCCCTAAGAACATAATACCGAAGTGGATTTTTGTTCAAGTGCTGTGAAGCGTGTAGCCTGAAAATAGTGGGAATCAGTGCACGAAGGCGGCGACAATGGCAAATACGGCCCCCATGGATAGTACGTAGTGGAAGTGGGCTACTACATAATAGGTATCGTGGAGCACAATATCTAGAGATGAATTGGCCAGAACAATGCCTGTAAGCCCCCCTACTGTAAACAGGAAAATAAAGCCAAGGGCCCATAAAAGGGGTGTCTCTCATTTAATAGAGCCCCCATGAAGGGTTGCAAGTCAGCTAAATACTTTAACGCCGGTGGGAATTGCGATGATTATTGTGGCAGACGTGAAATAAGCACGCGTGTCTACGTCCATGCCAACTGTAAATATGTGATGGGCTCATACAATAAAGCCTAGAAGACCAATAGCCATTATTGCTCATACCATGCCTATATAACCAAAGGGTTCTTTTTTGCCAGAATAATAGGCGACGATGTGTGAAATCATACCAAAGCCAGGTAGAATGAGAATATATACTTCCGGGTGTCCAAAAAACCAGAATAAGTGCTGGTAAAGGATTGGATCCCCTCCCCCGGCCGGGTCAAAGAAGGTGGTATTAAGATTTCGGTCGGTAAGGAGCATTGTGATGCCGGCAGCGAGAACTGGTAGGGAGAGAAGGAGGAGAACAGCGGTAATTAGGACGGCTCACACAAACAGGGGTGTCTGGTATTGAGAGATGGCCGGGGGCTTCATATTAATAATTGTGGTAATAAAATTGATTGCCCCAAGGATTGAGGAAATACCTGCTAGGTGAAGTGAAAAGATTGTCAGGTCGACTGATGCTCCTGCGTGGGCTAAATTACCGGCTAAGGGCGGGTATACTGTTCATCCGGTTCCGGCACCCGCTTCTACTCCAGAAGAGGCAAGTAATAGTAGGAAAGAGGGGGGTAGAAGTCAGAAACTTATGTTATTTATACGGGGAAATGCTATATCTGGGGCTCCAATCATTAGGGGGATTAACCAGTTTCCAAAACCTCCAATTATAATTGGCATTACTATAAAGAAAATCATTACGAAGGCATGTGCTGTAACGATTACATTATAAATCTGGTCGTCTCCAAGGAGAGCGCCCGGTTGGCTTAGTTCTGCTCGAATGAGTAGGCTGAGGGCTGTACCTACTATACCGGCTCAGGCACCAAATACTAGATAAAGGGTGCCGATGTCTTTGTGATTAGTGGAGAAAAATCAACGTGTGATGGCCACAGGTAGGATGGCTGAGTTTTAAGCGATGGATTGTAGCCCCACAAACAGAGGTTTGAGTCCTCTTCTTATCAAAAGTCTTGAGGTGTAATACATATCAGATTGCAAATCTGAAGATGCAGGTTAGTCGTCTGCCGGGACTTCCCCCGCCTTTAGCCCGCCTTTCAGGCGGGGGAAGGATAGATGGATGCTCGCTGGTTTGAGCGCTTAGCTGTTAACTAAGATTTTGCAGGATCGAGGCCTGCCCTTCTAGTTAAGGCTTTAGCTTAATTAAAGTACCTGTTTTGCATACAGGAGATGTGGGGTAGTGTTCCGCAAGTCTTATCAGGGACTGGGGGACTTCCACCCTCACTTAGGGCTTTGAAGGCCCTTGGTCTTGTTTTAACCTAAGTTCCTTAAAGGGTTATTAGTGTCATTGCGGCGGGTGTTAGGGGTAGAAGCAGCAGCGTAGCTATGGCTGAGGTAGCAAGTGGTAGTGTTAGTTGTAAGGAGGGGAGGCGTCATGGGGAGGTTGCGGTCAGGTTATTTGGTGAAATAGTTAGTGTTATTGCGTATGATAGTCGGAGATAAAAGTATAGGCTAAGGAGGGCGGTTATTGCGGCCAGTGTTGCGGCGGGGGCGAGGTCTTGTTTAGCAAGTTCTTGAAGGATAAGTCACTTTGGCATAAAACCTGTAAGTGGGGGGAGGCCCCCTAAGGATAATAGTAGAAGGGGTGCAAGGGCGGTTAGGGCGGGGGTCTTTGCCCATGAGGTTGCCAGAGCATTAATGCTGGTTGCTTTATTAAGTTTAAACATAAGAAATGTTGAAAATGTTATAACAAAATATGTGAGTAGTGTTAAAATAGTTAAGGGGGGAGAGAATTGTAGGACAATTACTATTCAGCCGAGGTGTGCGATGGAGGAGTAGGCAAGGATTTTTCGAAGTTGGGTTTGGTTTAAACCTCCTCAGCCTCCTACAATGGTTGAGGTAAGTCCGAGGATAATTAATAGGGTGGTGTTGGCACAAGGGGTTTGGACTAACAAGGCAAATGGGGCAAGTTTTTGTCAGGTTGACAGAATAAGTCCTGTGGTTAGGTCCAAGCCTTGAAGTACTTCAGGTAGTCATGAGTGTACAGGTGCAAGTCCCACTTTTAGTGCGAGAGCTAAAGTGACAAGAGCTGTTGGGAAGGGGTGGGCAATCTGTAGAAGGTCCCATTGCCCAGTTAATCAAGCGTTGGTGGTGCTGGCAAAGAGTAGTATAGCTGCTCCGGCAGCTTGAATCAAGAAATATTTAGTGGCTGCTTCAACTGCTCGGGGGTGATGGTGTTGAGCTATTAGAGGAATAATGGCAAGAGTATTTATTTCCAGGCCTATTCAGGCGAGTAGTCAGTGGGAGCTTGCGAAGGTGGTAGTAGTTCCTAAACCAATACCAAATAGGAGGGCGGTTAAGATGTAAGGGTTCATTAGCAAAGGAGGGATTTTAACCTTCGTGTTTGGGGTATGGGACCAAGAGCTTAGAGTTAGCTGACTTTACTAGGAAATAGTGTAGTGGAAGCACTAGGAGTTTTGCTCTCCTTAGGCGGGGTTCGAGTCCCCCTTTTCTAAAAGAAGCGGGGGGGATTTGAACCCCCATAAGTCACTCTATCAAAGTGGCCCTTTACTTCAGGCACGGCTTCTTATCTATAGCTGGGGTGGCAAGCCAGCAAATGCAATGGGGAGGGCTAGGTGTCAGATAACTAGGGCCAGTGTAAGCGGGAGGAAATTTTTTCAAATTAGGTGTATGAGTTGATCGTAGCGGAATCGTGGGTAAGAGGCTCGAACTCATAAAAATAAGACAGACAGAAGGGCCGCTTTGGTTATTAGGTTCACTGCGGTGAGTTCAGGTAGTATAGGAGAATGAGAGGCCCCTAAGAAGAGGGTGGCGGAAAGTGTATTTATAAGCAGAATATTAGCATACTCGGCTAAGAAGAATAGGGCGAATGGGCCACCTGCATATTCGACATTAAAGCCAGAGACTAATTCGGATTCGCCTTCAGTAAGGTCAAAAGGTGCACGGTTTGTCTCTGCAAGGGTTGAAATATACCATATTGCGGCTAGTGGTCAAGCTGGGAGTAGTATTCAGACGCCTTCTTGGGCAATGTTGAAGGTTTGTAGGGTAAAACCTCCTGTAAAAATAATAGTACTTAATAGGATCAGGCCTAGACTAACTTCATATGAAATGGTTTGGGCTACAGCCCGGAGGGCCCCAATGAGGGCATATTTTGAATTTGATGCTCAGCCTGAACCTAGAATGGAGTAGACAGCGAGGCTTGATAGGGCTAAAATAAATAGAATCCCAAGGTTCAAGTCAATGACTGGATATGGGAGGGGCATGGGGGCTCAAAGGGTTAAGGCAAGTGTGAGTGCGAGTAGGGGGGCGAGGAGGAAAAGCACGGGAGAGGAAGTGGAGGGGCGAACGGGTTCCTTAATAAAGAGCTTGACACCATCAGCGATGGGTTGTAATAGTCCGTAAGGTCCTACAATATTTGGACCCTTTCGTAGTTGTATGTACCCTAGTACTTTACGTTCTAGAAGTGTGAGGAAGGCGACGGCTAAGAGGATGGGGACGATGAAGGTCAGGGGGTTAAGAATATGGGTAATAAGGACTGAAATCATAGTTAAGGAGAGGACTTGAACCTCTGTAAAAAGGGCTTAGGTCTTTTGCATTCACCGGGCTCTGCCACCCCAACATGCCGTTTTCTCAGGCATGGGGGGTATGCCCTCTTGCCTATTTTAGTTGTCTTCACTAGGTGGGGGTGAGGCTTGCTTAAAGCAGGGGCCTCTTCTTTTCGGTCCTTTCGTACTAGAAAAGAGCACGCCATAGATAGAAACTGACCTGGATTACTCCGGTCTGAACTCAGATCACGTAGGACTTTAACCGTTGAACAAACGGACCCTTAATAGCGGCTGCACCATTAGGATGTCCTGATCCAACATCGAGGTCGTAAACCCCCTTGTCGATATGGGCTCTAAAAGGGGATTGCGCTGTTATCCCTAGGGTAACTCGGTCCGTTGATCGGCATTGCCGGATCTTATTGGTCAGATATTCTGTTAATTAGAGCTGCGGCTCTTAGTTGTAGGAGGGGGTGCTCCCTTTCCACGTGGGGGTTTTTTGTTTCCCCGCGGTCGCCCCAACCAAAGACATTAGGGAAGGATTCCATTAGTTCAGACCCTTGTGGGGGGTTACTTGACAGGATCTTCTTTGGTGTCTAAAGCTCCATAGGGTCTTCTCGTCTTATGTTTATATCCCCGCTTCTGCACGGGGAGATCAATTTCATTGACTTGAAAGAGGAGACAGTTAAGCCCTCGTTGTGCCATTCATACAGGTCTTCATTTAAAAGACAAGTGATTGCGCTACCTTTGCACGGTCAAAATACCGCGGCCGTTAAACTAATAGTCACAGGGCAGGCGGGACCTCTTATTCTTTAGCTTTGCAAGAGGCGATGTTTTTGGTAAACAGGCGAGGCTTGATTTGTTTGCCGAGTTCCTTCTCTTTCTTTTAGTCTTTCCTGAGGTGCACACCTGTGTGGGGTTAACGGTTTATGTTTGAATTCTTTTCTGGTTGTTTGGGTTGTTGTTCAGGGCCCTCTTTGTTTGGGGTCGTTAATGCTCGGTGCGGGTTCGTTCCGAATTACATGTGTGCAAGGAGAGAGGCTTGGCTCTCTTATTACTCATATTAGCAGGGTCTCTCCCATGTTTGCATGGGATGGCCCGGTAGGGAAGGGGGGAGTAAGAATTAATGATCAGGATAGAGAGGGGTAGTGATGTATTTGAGCTATAACGCTTTCTACTGGGATGGCTGCTTTTAGGCCCACCCAAATACTTACCTTTATTTAATTATGATCTTTTTCCTCCCGGAAAAGTTGTATCTTGTTTCAAAGGGGCTGTACCCCCTTTGAATAACTCTCACAGTTATCTTGTGTTATCAGGTGGGGTAGTACTGAGGTGAATAAAGAATCTGAGAGGCTGAACTTCTATCCATTTCCCGGGCAACCAGCTATAACTAGGTTCGGTAGGTTTATCACCTCTACTCAAAGCTCATTCCACTCTTTTGCCACAGAGACGGGTTCGCCCTATAAATAGGCTGTCTTGGAGTAGCTCCCCTAGTTTCGGGGTGTCAAACTAAAGCACTCTTTGCTTGGGTCACGCTGGCTAAATCATGATGCAAAAGGTACGAGAATAAATCTCTGCTTTATTTAGCTTCACTGGGTTGTTTCATTTCTCTTTCAGCGATCCCTTGCGGTACTTTCTCTATTGCTCCTAAGTCCTTTTTCTGTCGCCCATACTAAAGGGGAAAAATGGTTTGTTTAATTAAAACACTCGTGCATTTGGGGTTATAAATAATGGTTGGTTGTTGTTGTGTTTATGGGCTAGCTGTTGGGCATCAGGGTGATCCGATTTGCACGGGTGTCTCTTCAGTGTAAGGGAAGTGTTATTCTATTTTAACTACACTCTGATATTACCAAGTGCACCTTCCGGTACCCTTACCATGTTACGACTTGCCTCCCCTCCGCGATTTTTGGGTTTTTAATTATTTAAAGTGATAGGCTTGGGGAGAGTGACGGGCGGTGTGTGCGCGCTTCAGGGCCGATTTCAGTGGAACACGCTATTTTCCGCTTACTACTAAATCCTCCTTCAGGCGCGTGTTTCAGTGCGCCGTTCGTGTTCCCTAATATAGGGAATGTAGCCCATTTCTTCCCCCTCCATGCGCTACACCTCGACCTGACGTTTTGGGTTGTGCCAGTTGTGCTTACTTTTAGGCCTTCACAGGGTAAGCTGACGACGGCGGTATATAGGCGGGATAAACAAGGAAGGGTGAGGTTGAACGGGGGTTATCGGTTCTAGAACAGGCTCCTCTAGGGGGGTCTAAAGCACCGCCAAGTCCTTTGGGTTTTAAGCTGGTGCTCGTAGTTCCCAGGCGGGTAGGGTATGTGATATATTACCAAGGTTTAGGGCTAGGCATAGTGGGGTATCTAATCCCAGTTTGTGCCAGAGCTTTCGTGGGGTCAGGGGTTGTAAAGCTACCTTCGTGGTTGATCTTCTAGCCTTCGGATGCGTATAACAGCTTTGAAGGTGTGCGGCTTTAGTCTTTATTTTCCATAACCACTCTTTACGCCGAATGGTATCAACTTGGGTCTCTCGTATAGCCGCGGTGGCTGGCACGAGTTTTACCGGCCCTCTTAGCTTTAACTAAGTCAAGTTTTCACTTATGGCTTAATGTTTATCACTGCTGAGTTCCCTTGAGGGTGTGGCTAAGCAAGGTGTCATGGGCTTACAGATGTGTGCCTGATACCAGCTCCTTGCTCCCGGGCAGGGAGCTGTAGGGCATTCTCACAGGGGGGCGGATACTTGCATGTGTAAATTTGGCTAAAGTTGATAGTAAAGTCAGGACCAAGCCTTTGTGCAGGCGGGGCTTTCTAGGGTCCATCTTAACATCTTCAGTGTTATGCTTTAATTAAGCTACGCTAGC